TAGAGTATACAGAGGAGCAAACAAAAAGAGAAGAAAAAAAAGAAAAGAACAAAAGAAGGGAGAACGCGCGAATAGAGATAGCAGAAACCTGGGATACCGTTCCACTTGCGCAAGTAATAAGAGGTTGCATGTTACTAACTCAATCTATTTTTAGAAAATATATTTTATTACCTTCATTCATAATTGCGAAAAATATTGGACGTATACTTCTATTTCAACTTCCTGAATGGTCTGAGGATTTTCAGGAATGGGATAGGGAGGTGCATGTTAAATGTACTTATAACGGTGTTCCATTATCCGAAACAGAATTTCCGAAAAATTGGTTGATAGACGGTATTCAGATAAAAATATTATTTCCTTTCTCTTTGAAACCTTGGAACAAATCGAAACTAGGATTCTCTCAGAAAGATCTAATGAAAAAGAAAAAACAAAAATCATTTTTTTGTTTTTTAACAGTTTGGGGAATGGAAGCCGAACTTCCTTTTGGTTCGCCCCAAAAACGACTTTCCTTTTTTAAACCCATTTTTACGGAATTCAAAAAAAAAATTGGAAAATTAAAAAAGAAGTATTTTCGCGTTCTAATAGTTTTCAAAGGAAAAACAAAATTACTTGGAAAACTTTCAAAAGAAGCAAAAAAATGGGTTATCAAAAGTGTTATTTTGATAACAAAAAAAATAAAAGAACTTTCAAAAGTAAATCCAATTCTATTATTTCGATTAAGAGAAGTCGAAATATATGAATCGAGAGAATTTAAAGAAGAAAAAGATTCCCTAATAAGCAATCAGATAATTCACGAATCATTGAGTCAAATTGCATCTCCGAGTTGGACAAATTCTTCATTTACAGAAAAAAAAATGAAGGATCCGGCTGATCGAACAAGTACAATTCTAAATCAAATAGAAAGAATCTCAAAAGAGAAAAAAAAAGTAACTCCAAGAATAAATAATTTTATTAGTGCTAACAAAACAAATTATAATGCTAACAGATTCGAAAAATGGCAAATATTAAAAAGAAGAAATGCTCGAATAATTTGTAAATTACCCCTTTTTTTGAAATTTTTTATTGAAAGAATATACACAGATATATTTTTATCTAGCATTAATATTCCGAAAATGAATACAGAACTTTTTCTTGAATTAATAAAAAAAATTATTGATAAATCCATTTACAATAATTCAAGAAAACAAGAAATAATTAATAAAATTAAGAAAAATCCAATTCCGTTTATTTCAAAGTCACTTGATAATATTAGTAATAGTAAAACTAATTCACATAGTTTTTATGACTTATCCTACGTATCACAAGCATATGTATTTTACAAATTATCACGAATCCAAGTTAGTAATTCGTATAAATTAAGATCTGTTCTTCACTACCAAGAAATCCCTTTTTTTCTTAAACCCGAAATAAAGGATTCTTTTGAAACGCGAGGAGTGGTTCATTCGAAATTGGGGGATAAGAAACTTCCGAGTTATGAAATGAATCAATGGAAAAACTGGTTAAGAGGACATTATCAATATCAATACAATTTATCTCAGATAAAATGGTCTAGATTAATACCAGAAAAGTGGCGAAATACGATTCATCAGCGTCATATAGCTAAAAAGGAAATTTTAAGCAAATGGCATTCATATGAAAAAGACCAATTAATTGATTCCAAAAAACAAAAACAATTTGAAGTATATTCATTATCTAATCAAAAAGAGAATTTTCAAAAAGACTATAGGTATGATCTTTTATCATATAAATTTCTTAATTATGAAAATAAAACGGAATGCTTTTTTTATAGATCTGCGTTTCAAGGAAATAAGAACCAAGAGATTTCTTACACGTCTAAAGAGACCCTTTTTGATATGCTGAGAAACATCCCTATTAATAATTATCTAAATAATAATATAGGAAGGGTCGATACTCTATATATGGAAAAAATGGCCGATAGAAAATATTTTGATTGGAAAATTCTCAATTTTTATCTTAGAAAAAAAGTCGATATTGGGGCCTGTATCATGATCGATACCAACAGGAATCAAAATACTCAAATTCTTACTAATAATTCTCAAATAATTTCTAAAAAAGATCTTTCTTATTTTATGATTCCAGAAAAAAATCCACCAAATTCTCACAAAGGGTTTTTTGATTGGATGGGAATGAATGAAAAAATGCTAAAGCATCCCATATCAAATCTGGAATCTTGGTTCTTCCCAGAATTTGTATTACTTTATAGTGCGTATAAAATGAAACCTTGGTTTATACCAAGTAAATTACTTCTTTTAAATTTGAATAGAAATGAAAATCAAAATAGTAGTGAAAATAAAAAGATCAATGAAGAGGAAAAAGGAAGTTTTTTGATAGCACCGAAAAAAAAGTATCGAAATCAAAAAGAAAAAGAACCCATAAGTCGAGGAGATCTTGGATCCGTTCTCTCACAACAAAAAGATATTGAAGAAAATTATGTAAGGTCAGACATGAAAAAAGGGAAAAAGAAAAAACAATACAAAAACAAGACGGAAGCAGAACTAGATTTCTTCCTGAAACGTTATTTGCTTTTTCAATTGAGATGGGGCGATACTTTAAATCAAAGAATGATCAATAATATCAAGGTATATTGTCTCCTGCTTAGACTCATAGATCCAAGAAAAATTACTATATCCTCGATTCACAACAGAGAAATGAGTTTGGATATAATGCTGATTCAGAAGAATTTAACTCTTACAGAATTGATGAAAAGGGGAGTACTGATTATAGAACCCATTCGTCTGTCTGGAAAAAAAGATGGACAATTTATTATGTATCAAACCATAGGTATTTCGTTGATTCATAAGAGTAAACACCAAACTACTCAAAAATACCAAGAGCAAGGATATGTTTCTAAGAATCGTTTTGGTAAAGCTATTTCAACACATCAAAGAATAACCGAAAATAGAGATAAAAATCGTTTTGATTTGCTTGTTCCTGAAAATATTTTATCGTTTAGACGTCGTAGAAAATTGAGAATTCTAATTTGTTTCAATTCAAAGAATAGAAATGATATAGATAGAAATCAAGTATTTTCGAACGAAAAGAACGTAAAAAACAGCACCCAAGTTTCATATGACAATAAGCACCTTGATAGAGAGAAAAATCAATTAATGAAATTCAAGCTTTTTCTTTGGCCTAATTATCGATTAGAAGATTTAGCTTGTATGAATCGTTATTGGTTTGATACGAATAACGGCAGTCGTTTCAGTATGTTAAGGGTACATCTGTATCCACGATTGAAAATTTGTGGATAATACATTTTTTCATATATCCTATACCCTACTATATACTATACTATAGTATACTATACTATATAGGGTATAGGGGGTATATGAAAGCAAACAAATATGCGGATCGCATGTCTTGTCTCACATTTCATTAATGTTTCAATTAGATCTCGAAATGAATCAACAGAACCTTAGAACTTTCTTCATTTTAGGTCTAAATTCAAATTCTTCGATGGAAAAAATGGACCACTCCTTTTCTATCCCTATCTAAATCCAATTTCAAATTGAATTAATTGATTTGAATTCAGAAAATTAGGAGTTCATAAAGAAATTCGGATTATATTATTGTATATTATATTATTGTATATACCACATTCAAATTAATGGCATTATTATTACTGATCGGTAAAATCCATATCTGTAAAAAGGCAAGGGGGCTTTTTTTTATGGTCAAAAATTCATTCATTTCGGTTCTTTCTCAAAAAGAAAACGAAGAAAACAGAGGGTCTGTTGAATTTCAAGTATTCAGTTTCACCACTAAGATAAGGAAACTGACTTCACATTTGGAATTGCACAAAAAGGACTCTTCATCTCAGAGAGGTTTGCGAAAAATTTTGGGAAAACGTCAACGACTGCTGGCCTATTTGTCAAAAAGAAATAGAGAACGCTATAAAGAATTAATCGGCGAGTTGGATATTCGCGAGATAAAAACCCGTTAATTTGGAGCGTGATACCATTTGAGCTTAATCGTTTAAATTTTGATGAACTTCTTTTTACTTTCAGCAATGCATGGAAGAATGACTCGAGAAAAACTTATGATTGCACCAACTACAAGAAAAGACCTCATGATAGTCAATATGGGTCCTCACCACCCATCAATGCATGGTGTTCTTCGACTGATTGTTACTCTCGATGGTGAAGATGTTATTGACTGTGAACCAATATTGGGTTATTTACATAGAGGGATGGAAAAAATTGCGGAAAATCGAACAATTATACAATATTTGCCTTATGTAACGCGTTGGGATTATTTAGCTACTATGTTCACAGAAGCAATAACCGTAAATGGACCCGAACAGCTAGGCAATATTCAAGTACCTAAAAGGGCTAGCTATATCAGAGCTATTATGTTGGAATTGAGTCGTATCGCTTCCCATTTATTATGGCTTGGCCCTTTTATGGCAGATATTGGGGCACAGACCCCCTTCTTCTATATTTTTCGAGAACGAGAATTGATATATGACCTATTCGAAGCTGCTACCGGTATGCGCATGATGCATAATTATTTTCGTATCGGAGGAGTTGCTGCTGATCTACCTCATGGCTGGATAGATAAATGTTTGGATTTTTGCGATTATTTTTTAAGCGGGGTTGCTGAATATCAAAAGCTTATTACACGAAATCCTATTTTTTTAGAACGAGTTGAAGGCGTAGGCATTATTGACACAGAAGAAGCACTAAATTGGGGTTTATCAGGGCCAATGCTGCGAGCTTCCGGAATACAATGGGATCTTCGTAAAGTTGATCGTTATGAGCGTTACGACGAATTTGACTGGGAGATTCAATGGCAAAAAGAAGGGGATTCGTTAGCTAGGTATTTAGTACGAATCAGTGAAATGACAGAATCCATAAAAATTATCCAACAAGCCCTGGAAGGAATTCCAGGGGGACCCTATGAGAATTTAGAAATCCGGCGCTTTAATAGAATAAAAGACCCTGAATGGGATGATTTTGAATATCGATTTATTAGTAAAA